AATTAAGTTCGTCTAATTACTTTACTTTATTTCTAGGCACTAAAATGCTAGGCTTCATACGTTCTACTACGCCCGGCTGCTGCTCCCACTACTGCTTCGGCAGCGTCAGAAGCTCGAACATCTGGAGCAAATAATGGATAGGAATAATATGTTTCGGACGTTCTAGATGGTGCCTCCACGTTCTGAGTGAGGGAATGCACGATCACCTTTGACTTGACTTGATCAACCGGAATCTAAATAATTGAAATTCCAATTGGTAACTTGCTTTTCGGGGGCTGCCTTCTGGGATTTAGCCAAGCTGGGAACAACCGACCGTCTACTCTCGTTTAGAGAGCGTCTTCTTGTCGTCCGAAACACCTATGACGAGATGTTCGAGCTCAATAAGATTCTATGCTGCCTTCGCGGATCAATTAAATGCTAAAGTGAGATGTCCCACCTTCCTTAGCTGCTTGCCAACAGAACTGCTTTTCTTGCTTAGAGCCCGATTCCCTCCTTGTCTGAGCGCTAGTTACGAGTTCTGGATCTCGAACAGAAAGATCGGTCTGAAAGGAAACAACAAATGAGAATTAAGACTCAGCTGGGCTTTAAAGAAAAATCTAACAGAGTCAAAAAGAAATCATTACCGCCCCGTTTCGAGCTTCTCTTGCTCGTGAGGTGCACTTTCCCTCTATAAGAGTATTCCGCTGATGTGACACCAAGGAAAGAAGGATCGGAGTCAGACCTATATATAAAGGCAAGCGCAATAAGATCACCGAAAGCTAGATGCGACTGAGGGTCCCGCAGTGGCGAAGAAAGATAGATAGGATTTAGCACCGGGTTTAACACATCAAAAGGAAATAGCGTATCGTATAAGGGGTGAAAAGAGCCTATTCACCCAGTTCAATAGCGCCAGTTCAGTTAGGATAGCTGGCAGCCGGCAAGCTCGAAGATCTAAGAATGGCAAGAAATCGAGATAGGATCATGAAGGTAGCGTGTCCATCTCGTGTAGGCTCACCAGTTCCAAATGGGAGAAAGCAAGCAAGAACGAAAGATAGCGCCCATAGCTAATAAGAATAAGGGCGAGAAGAAAGTACGAAAGAAGCATTCACATCCAAATCCGAATCCGAAGCCAGCAGATACATCAGCGTACCGCCATTCATTCCTATCCCGGGTGGTAGAGCTTTCTCGTTGATCGTTTGTTGATCGTCGTTCTTTTTCATTAATGAAATTCGAATCCTCTTTTCGGATATGTTGTTTTAGTTGATGGAGTTGCACACACATCGCATCCTTCTTGCTTTCATCTTTTGTTAGTGAATCGGGAAGGTCAGGCGAAGCCGTAAGAGTTTCCCCCCGTCCTAGTCTTAGGGCTATCAAAGATGGCGTATAGACAGATCGGTCCTATAGTACGAAATAGAATGAATAAATGGCTTGGGCAGCATCACTTGGTCGGCCTTTCGCTCCTTATCTCTCTCAATCTGAACTTTAATGAAGCTTGTTCGGGGTCGCTAGACTGAGCTAGGTAGCTAGGCGAACTGCTTCTTTTAGGTAACCTAGTTCATGTGGAAACTAGATGACTTACCTAATATGACCTAGTGAGACCTCTGATTCTATCGAATCCCCGGATTAACAACTAGGCTACCTCCTTGCAGTTTTATCTAAATTCTATAAACTTAGACGTTGAGCTGACTGTCTCACCCATATATGACTTGCCTTAGTTAGCCGGCTTTCATATGTCTCTTTGCTACAAAGCAAAGGATAGACCCCCTCAAACCCCCGCGATAGAACTCCTATTCGTAGATCACTCCTTCAGCTACACTTCAGTCTGACTTCACCGGGAAAGAAGACTTCAACTCTCGCGTCGGGTCTTATAAAGAGCGGAAAGCTCGCAAAAGGAGCCGTCACAGAAGTGTTTTATAATATAATTATAATTGGTGGTTTACTCGGAGCGCGGGGAAGCGTTTAGCAGAAGCGCAGATAGATAGAGCCCCGACCCTTATGGAAGCACGCACTCCATTCCAACAAGGAAGTTGAAAGCACCCTCCTTTCCTTGTCCAGCTCCTTATAAACTATGATGGAACGGCAACGAACGAAACCTTATTCAGCTCTTTGTTCGTCTTGCTTTGATCGCTTTGATCGTTCGCTCCGCTCTCTTCTGTACCCGAACGTGAGGCATCCTTGGCCCCTGTTACATTGCCACTTTCTGTCTTATTAGTTGTGAGATGGACGTATAGACAGATCTCATCACAGCACTTTTTTCCCGTGAAAAAGATGAAACAAAAGAAAGACGGGGAATTTACAAAGACTGAAACAATAAAAGAAATAGAATCGGGGGATTCGTTATAATCGTAGGTTCCGGTCAGATATAAGTCACCGAACAATGACTCAATCTCAATAAAAGAAGGATGTTCTAGTTCACTGAACTATTACTAAATCGCGCGATAAAAGAAGAATGTTGTGAGGGGGTCTGCAACAGGACTCTCTCTCCTAAGGACTATCCCCCAATAGAGGGGGAAATACATGTACAAAGACTACTGGAGACCAGCTTGACTTCATTCTTTCAACCTATAACCACTCCATAGAAAGATTCTTACTTTTAACATATTCATTTTTATTTCAATATCCGGCCAAATGACATTGCATTTCTCCGTCCCGACATTCCTGACGTGAGGAAGTAATGAGAGAAGGGCCTACCTTAACCATGTAGCTAGTTTTTACTTCCTATCCGAGTAGCTAGCCTCTTTGTAGTTCCTAATAGTAGCTAGTAGTGCTATCCCAGTAGCTAGTGGGAAGCTATCTCCTGGCTGTGCTTCTATTTCCCCCAGTGTCTTCTAGTCTGAGTAGCTAGCCTTCCCTATCCTAGCTGCTAGATGGTAGCTCTTCTTCTTTCTTGTCAGTCTGATGTAACTACGGGTGGCTTTCTTTCCTTAAAGTTCTGGTAGTTGAGGTTGAGTAAGGGTAGTGCAGCTCGGTCCCTCCTAGCAAGAGGGATGAGCGTAAGGTCTAAGGGTTGCCTGTAGTTTCTGTTTTGAAGGTTAGAATAGATTGGATTGGATCTGTCTTCTCTTTTGTAGTCGTAGAGCGGGCAAGGGGAGTTTCGGGATATCTATACCTGAGGCAGGCTGCTACTTGACTGTAGGGTTATAACAAGCAAAGCCAGATAAGAATGTTTTAGATTTAGCACTGGTAGTAGCTAGGCGTAGGATGTAGCTTTAGGATGTTTAAGAATTCCTCTAGTAGCTTCCTATCCTAGTAGTTCCTATCCCAGTAAGTGGCTAGGTTGTTAGAGAGCAGCAGACAATCTTATGAAGACAATTCTTTATAAGACAATCTCAACATTGTCTGCTGTTAGATAACATTGTCTTGTATCTCCTATAGGTTTATATCAAGATAGGACGTATAAGACTGTATTCTATCACTACGCCTTCCTTCTGTTATACCTCTAAGGGTAATCCCCGCTCTAACTCTATTTAAGTAATTGGAGTATAATCTTGTGTTGGCAGTTAGCTATCGATGAGCGATGAAACCACATCAGTGTGCGATCATCACTTTACGAGTTTCTGCTTTCTCTTCTTTTTTCTTTAAGGCCTCTCTTAAGGCTTTGAACGCGACTTTCTCTATCCTCATTAGGGTAGGTACTACTTCCTGTAATAAGTGTAGAAAGTATGCTCTCTTTTCCTCCTTAGTAGCTAACTGAGAGTTCATCTTGCTTCTCTAGCTCTACCAATCGCCAAGAGAAGGGCAGACCATCAAAAATGGAAACAAAGGCAAAGGGAATCTCGTCCATTAAAGGGCGGAGAACCTACCAGTGCCCCTTCGTGCAACTACTCAATAAAGCTCAATACGATACGGGAAGGCTTCCAGCGAGGCCTTATGGGCCCTTGCTAATGTATAAATAGAAAGATAGAAAGACTGCTTTACCCGCTTCCATAGCCTTATAGATGACTGGTCGGTCGAAAAGCCCGAAATCACTCTCTTGCTTAGGACAGGAAGCAATGGGAGTTTCATCACAGGCTTCCCATTGGAAAGACTGAAAAGCAAAGAGATGGCGACTAGCTTACCGAAGTGGCTTAACGAAGTGTGGATGTTGATGCGATTTAGGTTTAGGTTGCTACTGGAGCAGCTTCTCCAGTCGACTATTCACGTCCGGTCGTGCGTCAAACTTTTCACACTTCCCCGCTTGAGTGGGATTGTAAAAGAAAGTCTTTTCCTACTCCCAATAAGTTGCTGGGATGTAGATGTGGAAGCTAATGGATAAAGTTAGGATCCTGCCCTTGGGACTGGACCTCAATCGGACCATTCAAACCTTCTACTCATAGAAAGATTCAAACCACTGAAAAAGTACTTACTTCGAAAAAAAGTACTTACTTCTTAGTTCAAGTTCCTTCTCCCGGAAGCCTAGATAAGCAAAGGAAGAAAGAGCCTTATCAGTTCAGTAAAGCTGAGTAAAGCTCGATCCTTACCAATCATGGGTCAAAGTGGAAGTTCATCCGCTGATCCTGGCATGGATGTGGACGTTGATCTAAGACCCTCTCCCGTTGGTCGAGTGACGCAAGGTTCTTTGATTCGGATTGGTTTTGGGACTATCAAGTCGATCATCGATTCCTGTTGATGTTCCAGACTCCGAAACGCTTCCCGTCGCTACTTCTTTTGATTTGAATCGCTTAACCTTTGTGGAAGCAGCCCCTATCTAATCAGGCTCCTTGCCTCGAGACCATAGGATAGGGCAAGCGGTGCTGCAACATCTTCATCTTAACGTCTGATCGTCTGCATCGTCTTCTCGTCTGCCTCTCTTGTTGGTGACTTGTCCCGACTTGAATGAAGCGGAAACCCGAGGTCAGAGCTTGCTATAGCTATAAACCTAGAGAGAAGACGAGACCAAAGAAGAGAAGCAGCTGCACCTAGAGTCTGCATCTTAGCGTCTGCGTCTTGTGCCTAGCTTCCTACTAGCTACAGGCAAAGAGCGGATAAAACAAGAGCGGATAAAACAGCGGATATATCGGTTGCAGCTGCCGCTGTTAGTTCCATAGCCTAGCTACCATCCAATCTATTTTCTATTTTGTTTTGTTTTGTCTTGATTTACGACCACCCTCCTAGCTAGAGGGAGTAACGTCTAATAGTTTCCTTTGCTTTTTCTTTTGAGGGTTATATCAAGCAAAGACAGAAGGGAATGTATGATTTGCAGTAAGCTAGCGATGATGGATTGCTTTGAATCAACATCACTATTACTTTACGACTTTATCCTTGCTATAGGTACGAGCTTCTTCTGTCTTGCTATTGATTAGATCGTATTTCTTATTTTATTATTAGTAATATCTTCCCTTCCTTCCTGTGCTTGTAGTTCCCCCGGATAGCCAGATACGGATGAAGGGGTTCAGTCTGTCAAGATTCACTATTTCCCTGTGGTTTCTTGGATAAAAGTCCCCCGTCACTCCGCCAATAAAGGGGGTCAAACCCTCCTCAAGCCAAGCCCGGTCCGACAAGCAAGTAGGAGGCTCTGCCATGGCACTATCAGATGCTTCGGGCGCTAGTTTGAGTTGTCATTCGTAGGTGCCTTTTGGTATCTATTATGGATAGATCGACTGTTCGGAACGATAGCCAATAGCTCTTCCCGCTCGGTGAGTAGCTTAGCGCTTGGTCTCCTTCGTTGACTATTAGTTGAATAAGGTCTCTAGGCTTCTTGTTTTTCACTAGCTAGTATGAGATTGAGGGGTGAGACCCAAACCCAAAGGAAGATAAGGCGACTTTCCAGAGGTTAAGCTATCTTCCTATATATGGATTGCTGCTGTCTGCTGTTAGTTCTTGACAGAGGGAGGAGCGTAAGGGCTAACATGCCTGTAGTTTATCTTTTGAGAGCTATATGTTGTTAGATGAGTTTCGTGAATGTAATGTACCTCAATGGAGGGATAGACGGGATTACCTCGTGGAATGGCCTTGTTGAATGGCCTCGGAGTGACCCAGCTTCGAGGAAACTACTATCTAATAAGTAGATAGGCACACGGGATAGCACACTCGCTAGAAGGAAAGAAGGTTCGGTGGTTGTATAATTCCCAAGCGGAAAGTCGTCTACTTGCAAAGTAGATGGGGTGATCCAGCGGCCCTTCCTGCGCCAACATACATCCAATGGCATAGAGTGATGCGTCAGTATGAACATGAACTCCTTATTCCAATCCGGAAACCGAAGGATTGGGGCTGACAGCAAAGACTCATCTGCATGCTTATTAAGGGCTTAATCCTGTTCCGGTCCCCAACCGTTATACCTTTCTTCTGCAATGATTCCATTCCGGGGTTCCGCGCTTCGCAAAGTGTTTAATGATGCGTCTGTAATCGCCTATGTGTTCCAAAAAAGAACGCGCTACGTCCGGCCCCCTTTTCAGTATATGAGATTAGGATGAAAGGGCTTGCTTTCATTAACATTCAGTGAAGGTGCATAGCTTCTTTGAATGTCCCGCTGATTGACTACTACATCTAGGGACGGGACTGATCCCGAAACAGACGTCTTTCTTTCCAGGTTTGGTTATGAAATAGCGTCAGGTTGCAAAGCGACGCTCCCGAAGCTAATAGCAAACGGGCGGGTGAGGCGAGGCGGTTGACTGCCGAAGGATAGAAGCGAATAGCAACCTGACGCTCCCGGGGGGAAATCCGTACCTATCCACCCGATGTCCCGAAGAGGAGTAGTCACTGACGGTTTCAGCTGGTCGAGTTACAACATAGCCCCTCTAGTAGTCGTAGTGTACAGCGTAATAGCTTACAAGCGGGGCCTCCGGTAAACAAGCTAAAGAGTCATATTCGCATCCCGGATTCAGGTTTAGATCCAGAGGTAGCACCGGGACCTCCATCCTCTAAAGTCGACGGTCTATCTTTATTAGATATATCCATGACTAAGAGAAAGATTCGCCAGTAGAAGCCATCTCTCCCGATACAACCGACGCAAGCTGAGTCTATTGAGCCGCCGAAAGCCCATAGATCAACGTACGGAACCTTTATAGCCTTCGCTGACTTTCTAAGGTATACTCTATCGCTAAGCGCTGACGCTCCCTCTCGAATGCAAAGTGTCGCATGTTAACGTCCATACAACGAGTTTCTTGACTTGCCGTTTACCGTCACTTAATGAAAGCAAGCAAGAGCTCAAACTTCAACCATGAAACCAAGTAGGCTTAAACCGTATTAAAACATCTCGAGAAGGAAGGAAATGACCGGTGCATTCATTCAATACGAATCTTTCTGTCCCGAGTCTTTAGCATAGGGCTTTTTGCTTGCTCGTTTAAGCGGGAGTCGACGTTCAAATGCCTGGGTTAGTCACCGCCCAGGTGATCAGATTCCGGACGTCTTTCTTGACTCTTCACTTCTTCACGGGTCGAGATCCCTGATTCTCCATCCTCTCTGTTAGTTTGCGACGCGGCCCTTACGAAAGAGTCGTATAAGGTCTGCCTCCGCCGCCCCTCTGCCTATGAATGTTTTGTAAACCCCATGGTCGATCCCTATCGAAAACCCTTAAGTGACGGTAAACGGGCCTACTCTACTGAAGTCGCAAGCCTTTGGCACTGAAGTAGGGCGAGCAGCCGGTTACACTACGACAGTACCAAGGAGCCGGGTAGTGGATTTGCTTTTTATAAAGAGTGTGTCCGTGTCCCGAATCAATAGCGATAGAAGCGAACGGAAGTCCGAGGGCTATAATTGGCCTATAAATCCCCTCTATCGGATGTAAGGCTGAGATGATCTCAACCTTTTCCTTTCCGACCTTTACCGTGGGAATCATGCAGGGGGCCTCTTCACTCATTAGGCACACTACCCTCATATGAGGCATGGGGACAGCTCACACAGTATGCAGGAATTCCATGCCTCATATGACTTGGAAATCATCGATAGGAACAGCCATAAGTTCCGTCGTACCTGCCCACGGTCCTATCCGTATGGACACGCCCTTCGCCAAGCCTGCAATGGGACGCGCCTCCGAGTGCCTTCATTTTGCTTTAGTCTTTCTCAAGCTTGAGCCCCAACCGACGTGCCTCTTGATCCGCAACGAAGTTGTGTGTTGCCCCCGTTTCCACCATAGCCCTAGTGGACTTGCCATTGATGCACACATCAATATACATGAGTTCCCGAGCTTGGGGCTTTGCTACCTCCGTCTGCCCCTTAATAGCATTTAGCAGCCTTACTTAAAGCCCCCATCCTGGGCTCTTCTCCTGATGATTGGGCCTGCAACGTGTTCAACGATTGCTTTTGTGGGCAGGCTCGATGCGCGCCGTTGCATAAGAATATGAAAGACCCCGTGTTCCATCCAGAATTCTTAGGGCCAGTCGTCAGCATCATGGCCTTTCTTGGACGTCTCTTTCTCATGGGTCTTCCTGTCCCCCATAGAGCCCTTCCCCTTTCGACGGCTTCGGCTTCCGCTTGAAGACAAAACTAGTCGTTAATATCTTACCTTCCTGTCTTTCCTAGCTGCCGTCGCCTTCCGTCACTCTCCCTCCGGTTAGTGAGACCTTATCTTGCCCTGAAAAATCAAAGTGCCTTACTAGATAGGGCGATTAGGAATGCCAGCTTCAAAACGACTATCAATTCAGGCGCGCTAGCGCGTTTTACCTTAGTAATAAGCTTTGAAGCCAGCTGAAAAACGTATGAGCGCGTTTTACTAATAGGCTTTTCAGCCGTTGCTTGCTGCTTCAAAACGTATGCGCTAGCGCCTTTGACGTAATAATCGTTTTTCAGCTGGTCTCGACTAAAGGTTCGACGGGTTTACATCCTGATCAGATATCCCATACATAATTTTATTGAAGTTTAGGACATAAGAAACACTTTTGTTATAGCCCATAACAATTACTGACATCTAGATCTTATGGGCAAATATTGATGTTGGGGTCAACCCCAACTTTTACGTATTATATATGCCAATATGCTTACGCATGGCTAGGAATGGGTACACACTGACGGCGTAGGTTAACGGCAGCGGCACTTCCCTGCCCCCATCAGAACGATTCTGAGTTCATACACTAACAACCGACATTGCTTAGTGACTATGAGATCTATTAGTAAATTAGGGAACCCCCATAGATATGGAACTAATAAGGTGGAGTGTAACCCATATTGCTCACTTATATTGACTTTATAAGGGATACAAGTGATACATATTGGAAGCCAGCCATAAGCCGATCAAACTGTTGTACCATATTCCTTACTTACTAAAATGATGCTTAAGGCATATAATTTGCTATAATCCGTACAAAGTGAGATACACTCTTTTCCTTAGTACGGATCAGAGTGACACATATATCATAGGTGAGGTACGCCCTATTTCAGTCGATAAGGATCGAGGGGGGTAGGGAGATTTTGTATCTTGGCTTCCATCTAACTATCACCCGGATGTTATGCCTTACACCGGTGAGTTGTTGGTTATCACCTATATCGACGATAGCATTTCTAAATAGGTTAAGGCCGGAGGTTCTTTTTGATGCATCTTTGAAAAAAGCCCGTGTTTTTGAACGCCCCTGACTTTCCGGAAATCGATTTAGAAGCGGAAACTTCTCCTTCAGTCTCCCTCGGCAGGCGGAAGAGTCATCTCCGGAATGCCTTCGGCTCTTTAGAGAATGATCTTCGATCTCAAATCTATCTATAGGCGCTAGCTATGGCGGGGTTTGCATGCAGTTCCGAAGTCCGGGTAGGTTGAACCACAACCACCATGTCCCCCATATCCATCAAATCTTTGGCCATATCCGAATCTGAGAATAGGATATGTAGGAAAGAGAATGTAAACCACCGGGAAAGGGAAAAGTGTCTTGTATGGCAGGTATGACCCAACCATTCTGATAGATTCTGACGTGGCGGGTTGGGCAAGAGCAGGACCGGGACCCAGCGCAAGACCGGCGCAGGGAGAGGGCTGTAGCTGTATATGGTTCGAGTTCGGTACATTGCAATTACTTCTTCTTTCATTTGAAGAATCATAAGGAGATGTAGAGTGAAGTACATTTTCAATATCTGAAGCAATCATTGATGATTGATAGGTCTTCTTCCGAACTGTCTTTTCTTCTCTTCAATCCGGCCACAGCCCCTGGTCTTTTTCCTTCCCTTTTCTATTGATATTGCCCCTAGTCATCAACTTTTTAGAAAGAACTGCCTTACTCTGGCTTTCAACATTCGCTGTTCGTGCTTGAAAGCACTCTCCTATCTATTGTTGTTATCTACCTCGTGTCAGAAACAGTTGACTGAATCGAACCTCCCGAGAAGGGAGTGTGAGCCCGAGTCACCAGCTACTGTTGCGATTCCCTCTAACTGCGCCAACTGCTCCACGTTTCGTTTCCCCTCTTGCTTCAAAAACGGGGGGGTTCGGGGCATGAGTTTCTGGCTCCTCAACCTCCATATAGGGAAACACAGGGGTTGGGATCTGCACCGGTCCACCTTCAAATTCCAAGCCGCCTCCGAATATGTGTTGGAGCCCTCATTCTTCCGATCTGCGGCATCGATTTTGCATCTTTCCGTTGTCCTGTCCTCATCTCGCTACGGCTTAATTCTTCTGAGATGGGCGGGCTCATTGGAAGTCGAATTTCGTCCGACTGCTCGTTAGGGTCCTACTATGGAGAATGAATCGATCTTATGGGCGGCTCGGCCGCTCCCATCCGCTTCGACAAAACGAATATTGTTTGTCGCGCGGTCATAATAGATTCTTTGGACGCTGAATACAAAGCCACTTGCTCCTATGTCCTACATTGTTCGCCAATCCCAAGAACTTCTCGAAGTTCTGGTCTTGATTCACCAGCAAATGAGCCCTACTCATACTGCTAATTATTCTCGCCCAGCGCTTGCTTGTCAATTTTCTGACGTCACTCAATAGTCTATTCTACTAGTGAGTTGCTCCATCTCCGTTGCACTAATACACCTATCAAGAGGTGTGGTTCAGCAGAGGCAGAAGGAAAGATGGCATCGGTCACTTCACCTTCTCTTCGACTCCGATCAAGGCCCAGCCCACCTATGTTTCCTGCTGCCGCAAAATTGACGACTCCAATTCCAATCCTGCTAATGCCGATTGGCTCCCCGGTCCGTGATAGAAGACGTCCATCTAGAATAGAACATTGTGACACCGGCAGATGCTGTTGTTTCGTTGGGTGTTGTTGGAACGAGATACGAGCATGAATCGACAATTCGAATCCATCCATAAAGCACCATCCATGTTCATAACCATAACCCGGAAAAAGCGCTATTTTATTGCCCAGAACCAGCTCGACCGCCATGAGAGAAGTAGCTTGTGCCTTTCACTCGGTTGCATATCTATGATGTCTTTGATCTCTATGGGAAAAGAATTTTGTGCGGGAAATGATGAAACGACGTTTTCTAGATGTGACTCCAACCATGGATGTTAGGGCGCATTTGGCTAGGCGGAGACACATACGACGATTTGTCGAACCGGGAATGAGTTTATATACTGACCAAGGAGAAGGTCACCGACATAGGGCTCTATGCTTTGATGGAGTGGGCCATAGAAAGCCGTGGTCATTGCACCAGCATTCTTCGGATCAAATAGGAAGTAGTAGTAGGTGCCCCATTCCCATCGCAAGCAGGTTTTTCTACATTATCCAATATCCTATTCGATTGTATCCTTCAAATCCATTTTTCTATATCTGATCTGGATCATCTATAGGACTAGTAGCATTAAGGTCTCTAAAGTCACTACAGGGCCGAACAGATCCGTTTGTTAGAAATCGCGGCGGGCTTGGGAAAATAAACAAGTCGGATGGGATCGAGGAGTTTATGGATTTCCTTGTTTGTACACCAAGGCCAGGAGGGATATGCTTATGCTGGTCCTCGGGCAGGCAGGTGCTTCTACCTCTTCCATCTAGTGATAGATAACATTGGTCGTTGGTCTCCTAGATGAAAGAGGAGGATCGAATAGGATTTCGAATACCCTTTCTTCTGGTCTGTCTCCTCTTGGCCAGCCAGGCGGTAAGGGGAAGGCTCTAACGCAATAGCTGGGGTTGGTCGACAAAAACTGCAGCGCGGATGCAGTTTAACAACTGCCTCTCTCATCACCCACCAGCAGGGGGTATGGAATGGAGGACCATGGAATATAGGAATATAAAGAGAAAGGTGATGGTTTCCTTCGTGGGTACGGGGGTTCGGTTCTCCGGCATCGCGTCTCGTCCTCCCCCCGGCAGAGGAGATAGAGGCTTCAGCTAACTACAGAGGTAGAGGCTTCGGCTGAAGAGATGGAAGTGGACGAAAATGAAGATTGTGCAACAAAGTGTTGTTAGTTCGCGGTTCCGTGCCGCTACTTGGTTGGAACCAGAGCTTATGCTTATGACATTGCTTCCGACGATCATCATTGATGGAGAGATCGAAACCATTTGCGCTTAGGATATCCTCTATGCCTGCTGCCCGGGCTCTTGCCTCTGCATAATCCCGTTTAGGGCTGGGATACTGGGCGAAGTACCGGCTCCGGACTGGTTCTTCGTCACTACGAGTCACTCATTGATTGAGGGAAGAAGAGGCAGAGCGAGCTACGGGTAGAATCATTAGTTGGGCCAGTGAGATCCAATTTCTCTGTCGGTGCCTCGGCTTTCTCCACCCCCGCTACTGGCGGGCTAAACATAGCCCTATTACCCGGTTTCTGTTATTGGGTTTCGATCTCCACTCCGGATCAATCGGCATTTTCGGGACAACGAGTGAGTTGCTCAAACAGCCTCAATCGGCGGGAGAGGAATAGATAACGACTCTTTCTACCGGCCGGAGCGAATGGATATCCGGGGGCTGGAAAGCGTAGGGTCAAAACCGGATTGCTTGGGCGAGTATCTACTAAGAAGCTCCTGGCGAAATCACACGATCTACTGGGACGCGAAGCAGAAGCCCTTTTGATTTGAAAGAGGTCAGGAACTGAAACCCTGGCAATCCTTGAATAGAGTCGGGTGTTGAAGGTTTTTTTGCCGGGGGATTTTTCTCCTGAAGTTGTTAGTCATTGGTATCATTTAATATCGAATAGAATATTTGACTCCACGGGTTCACGCTCAATCTCACACCGGGAGGGGGACCTCTCCGTCTCTCTCTCACGAGAAAGACCTCCAATTCCGTGGCGATTCGAACGCCATAAAAACTACCCTCAAAGAAGCTGAATTCGAATCCATGTGATTTATCCTTCCATCAATCATGACCTATCCATATACGTATAAACTCGATCGTCCCTTACGCCATTCGAACGTTCTTTAGACGTATTTCTTACTTAACAGCTGAACCGAACAACGGATCGACAGATTCCTTTACATGAACAATGCTAAGGTAAGGACTCTGACGGGCCCTTAATAAAGAAGGGGGGGCTCCATCCGAATCGTCTGCCCAGATGGGAATGGTCCCAGGGTCAAAAGGTCTTGCAATTGTTTCTGCACAGGTGGGGGGGGGAGAGTGCCTTCCCTTCGTAAGGAGTGTTTGGGGTGGGCGTTCCCTAGTGGTTGTACTTGTCTCCTAGGGGGGTAGGGACCTCCCGTAGGGGTTCCAATTAGCTAAGGGTTAGCTCTCTCTCCTCGGGAGAGTAGTGCTGATGCAACTAAAGGGTAATCCGCAGTGGCGGGGGAGGTGAAGGGGCATCAATCGTAACGGCGATCCCATCCGATTCAGTAGCTATGCAAGCACTACGGCCCAAACACGAGCTTGCGGTGAAAGGCTGAACCCTGGATCCGTCTCCAATGATGAAAAACGTAGCTCCACTCTCTCCACTCCCTTTTATGAACGTTGTTAATGCCCGGGCGGCTTATTGGTAACCCTCAAAGCCGTTGAACCCGACGCGTCACGAAGACTGATTTTCTTGATTTTCGAGGAAGCCTGCGGAAGGCAAATTGGATAGTTTAGCGGCAACATTCATTGTCGTCAGCGGCAACATTGAAGGCTTCCCTACAAGAAGCTTGGTAATTAATGTTGCCGACACCTGTTTTGAGGGTTCGGGATCGTCAGGGAGACGGAACGTCGACTTCACGTTAAGGCGTTCCCTAGTTTCATTAATTAAGTATAATAGTATAGTAGTGATCTTTATTACCAAAATCTGATTATGAAACTCCCTCTCCCTTTGGTCGAGCTAGCTTCTCCGCTACCCATTACTCATATATAGGGCACGGTAACAACAACTGACCACTAATCGAGAGAACAGGCGCTGCCTTCTCCGCTTACAGCTTTTCACCTCCGCGGCTAGGAAAGCGGCTAGTTAAAGCAGCAAGTATTCAGGCTAGCAAGCAAAGCTACTCGCCCTAAACGAATGAAATAAGTTCAGGGCAAGCTTCAGAGTCAACTAAAGGAAGGCGAGACCTGATTCGACTTTGATGCGCCTGGTTGTTGCCCGGCTTATCTGCAAATTGTCTGTCTTAGTTTTGAGATGCCGGGCTATCCCTAACAGAAAGGAAAGGAACAGCTCATTCAAGGAAGCCCTTCTCTCCACTAGCTAAAGGAAACTGACCGTCGCTGCTGCAATGGATATGCCATAAGGAGAGAGACCTCCGTTTGCACCAGACAAGTGGTACCTGAAGAGTGCGCGTTAGCTGCTTGAAGGGGAGTGTAGAGAGGGAGCAAGATTAATAACGTATATCAGACGGGAGGAGCAAGTTGAGCGTCTTTATCTCCTTTTCAGAAGCTTTAAGAGAGAGGGGTGGAACGCTTTCATTAGTGGACTTCCTAGCCTGAGATCTGTTAGTCTAGTCTTGTGTTAGGGGGCCTTCTAGACCAGTAGCTGACGTTGTTCCATCTCCCTTTCCCCCTTTCCAGGCAGCTGGCTCAGGTAGGTCTTCCCGTCTTTCATTCTCTTTTGAATGGAGAGCACCTTGGCACAATTTAGGGAGTTCAAGTGACGCTTCAATGTTGCCGGGTGTAAGCGCGTCAACATTGAAAAGCCTATTAGAGTCACCGTAGCGCGCGAGTTCAGGTACCACGAGGCAGCTAAACAGAACAGGAAGAGTTAGTTCACAAGTTGGTTAAACCATCAGCCGTGGAACGCCGTTCAGCAGTTGTTGATGTGGACGACCGACAAAAAGCTGGGAATAAAGACCTTCCTTTTCCGGTAGCTGGCTTTAGCAAGTAGCTCGTAGTTGGTCAACTTTTTGCGCGGGCTAGCTCGAGATAGTTGCCTTGCCTGATCCCGACAAAAAGCTGGGAATCTAACCATCCTTGCCTTCTCTTTCCTAGGAGCTGCGGCATTCGGCTTTGGCTTCTCCCCCGTAGTAAGACCTCTTTTCTCTTTTTTTTTTTTTCAAGTGAAGCGGCCGGCAACATGGAACGCCGTCTGTTAGCTGACAACCAGTGCTCGTAGTTCAGTTGCCTAAATCTCTTCCTTATCTGCCGCTGCCTTGCCCTAACTAAGTAGGTGCTTTAGTTAGTAGGTTGGGGTGCAGCAATCGGAGGCTTTTCAGCTGGAGCTGCTTTCGGACATTAAAGCCGTCAGTCTTCCTTTCCGGGCTTGGCTTTCAGACTAGTCATTAATCTCTTTCCTGCCTTGCCTCCTGCCGGTGATGCTATTGCTTTCTCTACTGCGGATGCCGGAAGGCTGACGCCGAAAGCAGTATTCCGCTAGCCACTGCCTCTCAGGTAGCTCATTAGGCGGTTAGGTTGTTCGAACTCATAACTCACAACGACGCGTCAACATTGTACCAACCCTTATTGAAAGGGAAGCAAGCCTACGCTTACATGCTCAACTCACCTTACAAACGCTAGCGAATCGTCGAGCGGCAACATTGGAATCCTTACCAGAAGAGGGACCCAAATGCGTAAGCTGATAGAGATGGATGGCTACCCGAAGCTGTCCTACCTGAGTTGAGCTAACTGACCCTGCAAGCGGAGGAGCCAGCCGTAGCGCGCCAGAGAGCTGCAATTGACCTACCAAAGGATGCAACAAGTGCCATGTTGTGTTCACTCCTTTCTGGAGGTTAGCCAAAAGTCGAGGTCTCACGACTTACTCCAAGCCGAGCTGACAGAACCTCTTCTTTCATCGCCTGCCTCCAACAAGCAGAGGAGGAAGCCTCGTGGAAAGAACTGGGCTCCCTGGTGGAATGAACAGTAGAGACAAAGGCACGGTGTTTTTTCGAAAAAGAGTCATAAGATACAAAACGATCAATAGGAAATTGAATGCGATCGGATCTACGTACCTTATCAGGACTAGAAACAGGAAGAGGATGATCTTCGGGGACTCGAGAGAGAACGGGCTGCTCAACGGTTGTTGGCACAGGTCGGGGTCTCCTAAAATACGTCTTAAGTGGAGGTGGATCCACTCTCTCAGCAGAAGGCTGCTCTCCTATAGGAAGATCCTGCGAAACCTCAACAGGCTGCTCTCCTATAGGAAGATCTTGCGAAGCCTCAACAACAGAGCCTGTGGTGTGAGGTATCGGTGCTTGATGAAGAACGGAAGAATGCGGTATCACCACCTGAGTCATCATAGGCTCCAAACCATCAAGTGAACTCTCCCCCTGTATTGGAGCCGGCTCGATTCTGTCATCCAATCTAGATGGCGCCTTGGTAAAGGGAGAGAGATCCTCATAAAAAGTGACATGGCGATAAATATGCACTTTTCCAGTGGTAAGATCATAGCACTTTTATACCCTTTCTGATCTGCAGGGTACCCCAAAAAAGACGCATGCAGTGGATGTGGGAGAAAGCGTCATGGCGAAGACTGTCGGGTACATGTATATAGCAAAGGCACCCAAAGACTCGCAGATCTGAATAGGAAGGTGGCTGTCCCAGGATAACTTCAAAAGGCGATCTGTTTCCCAACACAGGAGTCATGGTCCGGTTGATTAGATAGGTGGCAGTTAACACTGCTTCGTTCCAAAATCTCTTTGGAACATCCTTCTCAAAAAGCAATGCCCGAGTGACCTCCAACCCGTTAGCTTAGCTTGGCTAAAAGCATTTCCCATGCGACTCCATGTATATTATTGTTTGTTGTGATTTGGTCAGGTTACAAGTGTCAGCAATCTTCAGTTATTAGTGAGTTCTCAAATCCTCCCATAGTGTTTATCAAAAAAACTCAGCACTCGTCTCTTTCTCTTCCTAACCTTAAACCATTCTTTTCAAATAATAAATACTCAAAGATAAGTAAGATAGTAAACATAAGCCGAAGGTAGAAAGAAGGCCGAAGGCAAGGAAGGCTGCTAGAAAGCGAAGGAAGGAAAGGCGAGCGGCTCATTTCCAACCGGAAAGGCAGGATTCATTCTCGTATCCGAAACCAGGTTAGGGATTTGGCATAAGACCTGCTTTCACCGCTGGCCTGGCATACCAGGCATACTAATTCGTTCGCATAGGCAGACTATCCAACCATTCATTCCTCTTCTTTTCCCGGCGATTGTAGGGATGGAAGGACCACCCGATTCTGCATAAGGCTATTCTCGGCTAGGAGATAGAATCATTTCATCAGGCCCACTCGACTATCCAACACTTTTGGGATTGGCTAGGCTGGTGGGGATTGGTTCACGCGGGTTATGCTTTTACTGCTACTGGATTGCTCTCAATCGGCTATCAACTACTTGCTTAGGCGGGATCCATTGGAATTGTAACTGCGAATGGAAGTGGGTCTGCT